AATCAGTTTAGATAGTCCTTTGTGGCTCCGATGGAGACTAGATCAACGTGTCATTGGCTCAAGAGAAGTTCCTATCGAACTTCAATATGAATCTTTGGGTACTTATCATGAGATTTATGAGCACTATCTAATAGTAGGAAGTGTCAAAAAAGAAATCCATTGTATATACATTCGAACCACTCTTGGTCATATTTCTTTTTATCGAGAAATAGAAGAAGCCATACAGGGGTTTTGTCGGGCCTATTCATACGCTATCTAAACTAATAAATTAGATTAGGTGATGCCCGTGCCCATAGGAATTCGGGTCTCTCCAGTTTCACTGGTATCATAATTTCTGAATTTTTGCGTGAATCAAGATTGAGATTGAGGAAAGGAAGTTTTCGAATCACTGACTCAGGCCCATTGTCGAATCCTACTCAGCAGAATATAGAGGTACTTATGGCAGAACGGGCTGATCTGGTCTTTCACAATAAAGTGATAAATGGAACTGCTATGAAACGACTTATTAGCAGATTAATAGATCATTTCGGAATGGCATATACATCACACATCCTGGATCAAGTAAAGACTTTGGGTTTCCAGCAAGCCACTGCTACATCTATTTCATTAGGAATTGATGATCTTTTAACAATACCTTCTAAGGGATGGTTAGTCCAAGACACTGAACAACAAAGTTTCATTTTTGAAAAACACCATCATTATGGAAATGTACATGCGGTAGAAAAATTACGTCAATCCATTGAGATATGGTATGCTACAAGTGAATATTTGAGACAAGAAATGAATCCTAATTTTCGGATGACTGATCCTTCTAATCCAGTCCATCTGATGTCCTTTTCGGGAGCTAGAGGAAATGCATCTCAGATACACCAATTAGTAGGTATGAGAGGATTAATGTCGGATCCCCAAGGACAAATGATTGATTTACCCATTCAAAGCAATTTACGCGAAGGGCTTTCTTTGACAGAATATATAATTTCCTGCTACGGAGCCCGCAAAGGAGTTGTAGATACTGCTGTACGAACATCAGATGCCGGATACCTCACGCGTAGGCTTGTTGAAGTAGTTCAACACATTATTGTACGTAGAACGGATTGTGGTACTATCCGAGGTATTTCCGTGAGTCCTCGAAATGGGATGACGGAAAAAATTTTTGTCCAAACACTAATTGGTCGCGTATTAGCAGACAATATATATATGGGTCTACGATGCATTGCCGCTCGAAATCAAGATATTGGGATTGGACTTGTCAATCGATTCATAACTTTTCGGGCACAACCAATATATATTCGAACCCCCTTTACTTGCAAGAGTGCATCTTGGATCTGTCAATTATGTTATGGTCGGAGTCCCACTCACGGCGACCTGGTCGAATTGGGAGAAGCCGTAGGTATTATTGCGGGTCAATCAATTGGGGAACCAGGGACTCAACTAACATTAAGAACTTTTCATACCGGTGGAGTATTCACAGGTGATACTGCCAAACATGTACGAGCTCCCTCTAATGGAAAAATAAAATTTAATGAGGATTTGGTTTATTCCACACGTACCCGTCATGGGCATCCTGCTTTTCTATGTTCTATAGACTTGTATGTAACTATTGAGACTCGGGATATTATCCATAATGTGAATATTCCACCAAAAAGTTTGATTTTAGTTCAAAATGATCAATATGTAGAATCAGAACAAGTGATTGCTGAGATTCGTGCCGGAACGTCTACTTTTCGTTTTAAAGAGAAGGTACGAAAACATATTTATTCTGAATCAGAGGGAGAAATGCACTGGAGTACCGATGTCCACCATGCATCTGAATATACACATGGTAATGTTCATCTATTACCAAAAACAAGTCATTTATGGATATTAGCGGGAGGTCCGCGCAGATCCAGTATAGTGTCTTTTTCACTCCACAAAGATCAAGATCAAATGAATGTTCATTCTTTTTCTTTCGAAGAAAGATATATCTTTGACCTCTCAATGACTAATCATCGAGTAAGACATAAATTGTTGGATACTTCTGGTAAAAAAGATAGGGAAATTCTTGACTATTCAAGACCTGATCGAATCATATCCAATGGTCATTGGAATTTCATATATCCTTCTATTCTCCAAGAAAATTCTGATTTCTTGGCGAAAAAACGAAGAAATAGATTCATTATCCCATTACAATATGATCAAGAACGAGATAAAGAACTAATGCCCTGTTTTGGTATTTCGATTGAAATACCCATAAATGGTATTTTACGTAGAAATAGTATTCTTGCTTATTTTGATGATCCACGATACAGAAGAAATAGTTCAGGAATTACTAAATATGGGACCATAGAGGTAGATTCAATCATAAAAAAAGAGGATTTGATTGAGTATCGAGGAGCAAAAGAATTTAGTCCGAAATACCAGAAAGTAGATCGTTTTTTTTTCATTCTCGAAGAAGTGCATATCTTACCCGGATCCTCGTTCATAATGGTCCGGAACAATACTATCATTGGAGTAGATACACAACTCGCTTTAAATACAAGAAGCCGGGTAGGCGGATTAGTCCGAGTGGAGAGAAAAAAAAAAAGTATTGAACTGAAAATCTTTTCTGGAGATATTCATTTTCCTGGAGAAACAGATAAGATATCCAGGCACAGCGGCATTTTGATACCACCAGAGACGGAAAAAAAAAATTCTAAGAAATCAAAAAAATTGAAAAATTGGATCTATGTCCAACGGATTACACCCACCAAGAAAAAGTATTTTGTTTCGGTTCGGTCCGTAGTCACATATGAAATAGCTGATGGGATAAATTTAGCAAAACTTTTCTCTCGGGATCTCTTGCAGGAAAAGGATAATGTCCAACTTAGAGTTGTCAATTATATCCTTTATGGAAATGGCAAGTCAATTCGAGGAATTTATCACACAAGTATTCAATTAGTTCGGACTTGCTTAGTATTGAATTGGGACCAAGAAAAAAATGGTTCTATAGAAGAGGTTCATGCTTCCTTTGTTGAGGTAAGGACAAATGATCTGATTCGCGATTTCATAAGAATTGAGTTAGTCAAGTCCACTATTTCGTATACCGGAAAAAGGTATGATAGGGCAAGTTCTGTATTGATTTCCGATAATGGATTAGATCGCACCAATATCAATCCTTTTTATTCCAAGGCGAAGATTCAATCACTTATCCAACATCAAGGAACTATTGGTATTGGTACGTTGTTGAATCGAAATAAAAATAAGGAATGCCAATCTTTGATAATTTTGTCATCATCCAATCGTTCTCGAATTGGTCCATTCAATGGCTCGAAATATAACAATGTGACAAAAGAATCAGATCCCATAATCCAAATTAGGGATTTGCTGGGTCCCTTAGGGACTATTGTCCCTAAAATAGCGAATTTTTTTTCATCTTACCATTTAATAACTCATAATCATATCTTGTTAAAGAAATATTTGCTACTTGACAATTTTAAACAGACTTTCCAAGTACTTAAATACTGTTTAATAGATGAAAATAGGAGGATTTATAATCCCGATCCATGCGGTAACATAATTTGGAATCCACTCCATTTGAATTGGTGCTTTCTCCATCACGATTATTGTGAAGAGACATCTACAATAATTAGCCTTGGACAATTTATTTGTGAAAATGTATGTCTATTCAAATACGAATCACACGTAAAAAAATCTGGTCAAATTTTAATTGCTCATGTTGACTCCTTAGTTATAAGATCAGCTAAACCCTATTTGGCCACTCCAGGAGCAACTGTTCATAGCCATTATGGAGAAATCCTTTACGAAGGAGATACATTAGTTACATTTATATATGAAAAATCGAGATCTGGTGACATAACGCAAGGTCTTCCAAAAGTGGAACAAATCTTAGAAGTGCGTTCGATTGATTCAATATCGATGAACCTAGAAAGGAGAGTTGAAGGTTGGAACGAACGTATACAAAGAATTCTTGGAATCCCCTGGGGATTCTTGATTGGAGCTGAGCTAACCATAGCCCAAAGTCGTATCTCTTTGGTTAATAAGATCCAAAAGGTTTATCGATCCCAGGGGGTACAGATCCATAATAGACATATAGAAATTATTGTACGTCAAGTAACATCAAAAGTGTTGGTTTCAGAAGATGGAATGTCTAATGTTTTTTTGCCTGGAGAATTAATCGGCTTTTTGCGAGCGGAACGAGCAGGGCGCACTTTGGACGAAGCGATCTGTTATCGGGCAATCTTATTGGGAATAACGAGGGCATCTCTAAATACTCAAAGTTTCATATCCGAAGCAAGTTTTCAAGAAACCGCTCGAGTTTTAGCGAAAGCTGCTCTACGAGGTCGTATTGATTGGTTGAAAGGCCTGAAAGAGAACGTTGTTCTGGGGGGGATTATACCTGTTGGTACCGGATTCAAAAAATTAGTACGCCCTTCAAGGCAAGACAAGAACATTCATTTGGAAATCAAAAGAAAGAATCTATTCGAGTTGGAAATAAGAGATATTTTGTTACACCATAGAGAATTATTTTGTTCTTACGTCCAAAACTATTTCCATGAGACAAATTTCCATGAGACATCAGAACAATCATTTACCCGATTTAATGATTCCTAAGAGCGGATTCTTTCCTTTCACTTTAACTATCTTTCAATTATCTGGTCCGATTATTGATTTGGTAAAAAATAAAATAAGTAATTAAATTGGTAATAAATAAAAATAAGTAATTAAAAGAAATTAATGGTTTGGGTCGTGTATCAACGGTCAATCCCCCGTAGAAGGTTCCATCGGAACAATTATTTATTTCAGGGTACCTCGTCTCTTTGTTAAAAAAAAAGGAAGTCTGGGGAAAAATGACAAGAAGATATTGGAACATCAATTTGGAAGAGATGATGGAAGCAGGAGTTCATTTTGGTCATGGTACTAAGAAATGGAATCCTAGAATGGCCCCTTACATCTCTGCAAAGCGTAAAGGTATTCATATTACAAATCTCACTAGAACTGCTCGTTTTTTATCAGAAACCTGTGATTTAGTTTTTGATGCAGCAAGTAGGGGAAAAAACTTCTTAATCGTTGGTACAAAAAATAAAGCAGCGGATTCAGTAGCATCAGCTGCAATAAGGACTCGGTGTCATTATGTTAATAAAAAATGGCTTGGTGGTATGTTAACGAATTGGTCCACTACGGAAACGAGACTTCACAAGTTCAGGGACTTAAGAGCAGAACAAAAGATGGGGAAACTCAACTGTATCTCCAAAAGAGATGCAGCAATGTTGAAGAGAAAATTATCTACCTTGCAAACATATCTCGGTGGGATCAAATATATGACGGGGTTGCCTGATATTGTGATCATCGTTGATCAGCAAGAAGAATATACGGCTCTTCGAGAATGTGTCATTTTGGGTATTCCAACAATTTGTTTAATCGATACAAATTGTGACCCAGATCTCGCAGATATTTCGATTCCAGCAAACGATGACGCTATAGCTTCAATCCGATTGATTCTTAACAAATTAGTATCTGCAATTTGTGAGGGTCGTTCTAGCTATATAAGAAATCGTTGATTATCATTAAGAATAATAAGATTAGTTAATTATTTGGCAACTCATAGATTTATTGGATCGGTTACTATTTTTTCATTTTTTAAAAGAGATAAAAAAAGTACTGGGGATATTGATATTATTATTATGTTATGATGTTATGTAATTTCTTGGTATCGTAAATAAAATATACGATTAATGATTCAAGTTAGTGAGTTGAGAAATAGATGGTTGAATCAAAATAATTCCTTTTTTGAAGTTCAATTTCTGTCAGAGGACAATATGAATGTTATACCATGTTCCATTAAAACACTCAAAGGGTTATACGATATATCGGGTGTAGAAGTAGGCCAACATTTCTATTGGCAAATAGGAGGTTTACAAATCCATGCCCAAGTACTTATCACTTCTTGGGTCGTAATTGCTATCTTATTAGGTTCAGTCATCATAGCTGTTCGGAATCCACAAACCATTCCGACCGACGGCCAGAATTTCTTCGAATATGTCCTTGAATTTATTCGAGATTTGAGCAAAACTCAGATTGGAGAAGAATATGGTCCTTGGGTTCCCTTTATTGGAACTATGTTCTTATTTATTTTTGTTTCTAACTGGTCAGGTGCTCTTTTACCTTGGAAAATCATACAATTACCTCATGGGGAGTTAGCTGCGCCTACGAATGATATAAATACTACTGTTGCTTTAGCTTTACCCACGTCAGCGGCATATTTTTATGCGGGTCTTACCAAAAAAGGATTGGGTTATTTCGGGAAATACATTCAACCAACCCCAATACTTTTACCAATTAACATCCTAGAAGATTTCACAAAACCCTTATCTCTTAGTTTTCGACTTTTCGGGAATATATTGGCTGATGAATTAGTAGTTGTTGTTCTTGTTTCTTTAGTCCCTTCAGTAGTTCCTATACCTGTTATGCTTCTTGGATTATTTACAAGTGGTATTCAAGCTCTTATTTTTGCAACGTTAGCCGCGGCTTATATAGGTGAATCCATGGAGGGTCATCATTGACTAGTTTTCGAAATAGTTTTTTTTAAGCTTATCCCAATTCATGTATGAATCAAGAGAATCCACTTGGTTGGGGAACATAATAGATACAAATACAAATACGTATGAATATACGACCTAGAGTCGTAGGAAAAAAGATAGACGATATTGCGTTGCGGAATTGTAAAAAAAAAGATGGGTTGGGGGGGGGTCATACTAGATGTATGTAATCTCTATAAGTCCAGCCCCTGTGTCTGTTTCGAGGAATGATTCTAGAATCCGATTCAATATAAAATGTGGGTGGTTTACGTTATGGAAGAAACAAATGTATATGTGATATTAGATATTTACTAGTTATATAGGACTATTCCTAATATATATATATTACATTACCCTATATATATATTATTTTATTGATTGATTTGATTGCGGTTCACTGCATTTATATAGTTCCAATATAAGTCCTTCTGTTTCGTCTGTGATTGTGGATTGAATGAAATGCAAAAAAGAGATGAACTCAAGGATAGTATCTAGAAGAAAAAAGAAAGGAAAGAAGAATTGAATGAAAGAACGGTTCGAAACAAAGAAATGCAATAACTAGAACCGTATACATATCTATTTACAAAAACAAAAACTCCATTATGGGTAGAAACTCAAAATGAGATATCGAAATAGTATAGTTCTGACGATTCAGTAATATTATCATTTCAATTCGGAGTTTTTAGTTATTTCGACCCGATAGATCTTAATCAGATAGATCTTAATGATAAAATCTTAATGAAAAAAATGATAAAAAAAATGAAGTAAAAATTCATTGGTTGATTGTATCATTAACCATTTTTTTGGGGGGTGCGAGGAACTTACCATGAATCCACTGATTTCTGCCGCTTCTGTTATTGCTGCTGGATTGGCCGTAGGGCTTGCTTCTATTGGACCTGGAGTTGGTCAAGGTACTGCTGCAGGCCAAGCTGTAGAAGGTATTGCGAGACAACCAGAAGCAGAGGGTAAAATACGAGGTACTTTATTGCTTAGTCTAGCTTTTATGGAAGCTTTAACAATTTATGGACTGGTCGTGGCGTTAGCGCTTTTGTTTGCGAATCCTTTTGTTTAATCCTAGAAATGTAAAAAAGTACCTTACATACTATACTTTTTTTCTTATTTTTTTAACTCGCTATACTTTTTTCTTATTTTATTAACTCAGAATTGCTGTTTGCTTCTTCTAATTATATCAACGCTTTACTCCTACAATTATTTATTTATTGAGACAATACCCCAGGAAAGGAAGGACTGTTTTGAGGATGAGTAATTACTGGATCCGCTCCTTTTCTTCCTTCGCGTCCTTAGCTTAAGCTAAGTACAATGTAAACCTTTTTTTTTTTACTTAGGAATCGTTTCAACAAACGAGATATTTCACAATTGACATGAGACCCAAGACTTAACCTAATAAGTATTTTATTGGATTGGAAACTTCAAGTAAGAAGTTTAAAAATTATCAAATTAAATTACTAGATTTAATCTACTTCCATTAAAAAAAGAAAATGGAAATATTATTTATATAATAAAAAGAAATCGACCAAAAAAGGGACGACGAAGTGATACAAAAAGAACTCTGTTCTTTCTTAGTCCTATCTATAAGAGGAGAACATATGAAAAATGTAACCGATTCTTTCCTTTCCTTGGGTCACTGGCCATCCGCCGGGAGTTTCGGGTTTAATACCGATATTTTAGCAACAAATCCAATAAATCTAAGTGTAGTGCTTGGTGTATTGATTTTTTTTGGAAAGGGAGTGTGTGCGAGTTGTGTATTTCAAGAATAGGTTGGATCCATCCGACTGCACTTTATTTATGGTATTTTATTCATTTTATAGGATAAATAGGAAAAAAAGTGCACGATCTCAACGAATTATTTCTGAATAAATTAAGAAATCATATGTAAGAACCATAGCATTTCGTGACTTATTGGTAAATTTGATTCTCTATTAACCAATAATGTGAGACCATTAACATGGTTAAAGCTAAACTGTTTGAAGTCCAGGCAAAACATGGTACTCTTTCTACCGGTACTAACGTACCGAAATGGTTTAAAAATGAATAGTTGGTAATTTATCTGATATAGAACACTCATATCGATAAAATGATTTGAACCATTTATTAAAAAAATGGGCATCTTGCTCTTTTTTTCCAATGCCGAATCGACGACCTACATAAAAAAAAAATAGGAATTTTTGGATTTGAAGTGAAGAAAAAAAGGAAATAAAAAAAAAATATATAGAAATAAATTGTAAATTTAAATTTTAAATTAAATAAAGAACAAATACAAATAAAGAACAAATACAAATAAAGAAAGAACTTTGCTGACAATTATAGATTTTTGTCTGGTCGGAAGAGTCCTTCTAATATTCTGGTCTTATATCAGTTTCGATGTTTTTGAATATAAACAGAAAAGAGAGGGTAGGCTCATTACATTAAAAAAAAAGATATGGGAATGTCCATAACATAAAATAAATAATTGAGCGTGAGAGCCAAATGAATCGAAAGATTCATGTTTGGTTCGGGAAGAGATTATGGAAGTTGTGAAATTAATGGTAAGATAATCTACTTTCATTAAATGATTTATTAGATAATCGAAAACAGAGGATCTTGAGTACTATTCGAAATTCGGAAGAATTACGTAGAGGGGCCATTGAGCAGCTCGAAAGAGCCAGGACTCGCTTACGGAAAGTGGAAATAGAAGCAGATGAGTATCGAATGAATGGATACTCTGAGATAGAACGAGAAAAAGAAAATTTGATTAATGCCACTTGTGACACTTTGGAACGATTAGAAAATTACAAAAATGAAACCCTTCATTTTGAACAACAAAGAGCGATTAATCAGGTCCGACAACGAGTTTTTCAACAAGCCTTACAAGGAGCTCTAGGAACTCTGAATAGTTGTTTGAATAGTGAGTTACATTTCCGTACGATCCGTGCTAATATTGGCATTCTAGGGGCCATGGAAGAAATAACAGATTAGCCCTTTTACTTTTACTTTAGTTTAGAGTTTAGGCATTATTTTTCCCTTTGCTTCCGAAAAAGAATAAAAAAAAAAAACAAAACACTAATGGTAACCCTTCGAGCCGACGAAATTAGTAATATTATCCGTGAACGTATTGAACAATATAATATAGAAGTAAAGATTGTGAATACCGGTACCGTACTTCAAGTGGGCGATGGCATTGCTCGTATTCATGGTCTTGATGAAGTAATGGCAGGTGAATTAGTAGAATTTGAAGAGGGTACAATAGGAATTGCTCTGAATTTGGAATCAAATAATGTTGGCGTTGTATTAATGGGTGATGGTTTGATGATACAAGAAGGAAGTTCTGTAAAAGCAACAGGAAGAATTGCTCAGATACCTGTGAGTGAGGCTTATTTGGGTCGTGTTATAAATGCTCTGGCTAAACCTATTGATGGGAGAGGTGAAATTTCAGCTTCTGAATCTCG